TGGCTCCGTAACACGGACGGGTTTAGTCGCACACTAAAAAGAAAACCCATAAAATCCGTGGGCTGATTTAATGATTGATTGATATAGAGTCTTCTTGTTTGCACCCATAGGGAAAAATTATATTGCCAGAAATTGACAAAGTAATATTTTAATTTAGTCATCAGAAGAAATGTCCCCCTTGAAGCCAGAATCCATTTTCCTTGATACCTAACATAATGCAGAAAAGGATCCTTGAAGAACCAAAGGATAACCCAAGGGTTCTTAGTAAATACTTTTACAAAATGTTCTAACTTTAGGTAGAAATAAACTCGCGCAAGAAAGGCTCTGTAAGATGTTGATCCTAAATGAGAAGATTGGTTGCGGAGAAAAACGAAGATGGATTCGCATTCACACACATAGGAATTATATAAGAACAATAAAAATCTGTGATTTTTTTTTTTTGAAAAATGAGAAACAGATCTCTTTAGAGTAATAACACTATTACAATACTCATAAAGAAAGAATCGTAATAAATGCAAACAGGAGGTATCTTTTACCCAGTACCGAATAGTTTGAACCAAGATTTCCAGATGGACAGGGTGAGGTATCAATATATCTAACACAAAACTTAAACGTAAAAATTTGTCCTCTAAAAAAGGAAACGTTGAATGAATTGGTCGTAAATTTTGCGATTTTTTGAGTTCTTTTCCTTCTAGGGAAGATATTAATCGCATAGAAAATGGAATTTCCGCAATAGCTGCAAACCCCTCTGAGATCTGTTGAGAATAAAAATTTTTCTTGTGCCCAAGAAAGTCGTTTTTGTTAGAATCATTAACAGAAGGAATCAAAAAATTCTGTTGATACATTCGAATAACTAAACGTTTTACAACTAGGAAACTGTAGTTTGTGTCATAACCTTTATTTCGATTGGACAACAAAATGGGCCCGTTTAAAACAAAACCCGAATCGTGTACAAGTGCATAAATATATTCCTGAAAGATAAGGGGATATAAAAATTCGTCTTGCCAAGATCTATCTAGTTCTAAATATCCTTGGAATTCCTCCATTTAAAATAAGACCGGAAACGAAAAGAAAAGTCGAGGGTTTCTTGGGTTATAAAATGATACATAGTGCGATACAGTCAAAACAAGGTATTCTAGTACAAAAAATAGTTACCTCGGAAACAGGTAAACTCATCAACGGACTTTCTATCTTTTTTCCATCTAATTGGTTTCATTCCTATATAGGATAAGAAAATAAGATGGTTAGAAATCCTTTATTTTTTCAACTCAATCGCTCTTTTGATTTTGGAAAGGAAAAAGTATCCTTATCAATATACTGTTTCTTCTACACATTCATCTCCATTTTCTCTTCTAATGGAAAATGTCTAATAGTTAGGATTCACAAGAAAATCGGTAATTCACTCCTGGAAAAACCGTCCCGCATCAGTCACTAATTTATTTTTAACGTTTAATTAGGGCGGGTAATCGTTCCAATTAAGAACATAAGCTCGTTGCTTTTTCTTTCCTTACAATTAGAGCCATAAGGCTCGATCCGTGTATTCAATCGACCCAACTTTGAATTCATTTGGTTTCGTTCTAAAAATCTTTGTATCGATCTAATAAGAACAGAATTTTTTCATAATTCTCCATTGATACGACATGCTCTTTTTTCCATTCATTCCTTTCAGGATCAGTCGTGGTCTTACAAACTCTACCGATGGTGTGGACGAATCCCTTGCTTCATCCAAATGTGTAAAAGGCCCTAGCCGCACTTAAAAGCCGAGTACTCTACCATTGAGTTAGCAACCCAAAGAGAGTATAGAATATAGGTACAATCGAGATCAAAATAACGAAATTAGACAAGCCGACCAAAACGTTGAATTAGCAAAAAAGAAAAAAAGGATCAACTGACAAGAAATTTTCAAATAAAAAACTAGACTGTTTCTTAGAGATTTTCATCCACTATATTATAGATTACATATATATATTCGCTTTTTTCTCTATCTTTCTATCTCTATATTCTCAGATATTCTTTTTTTTTATCTATTTCCTTATAAGCAGTTTTGGATCACAACAAATTCAACGAATCTTTGAATAAAGTAAAAACCAAAACCTGTGTTTTGTATGTAGGACAACCAAATAGAAAAAAACAGATCCGTTTACACTTGAATTATATTTGTTCACTACACTCTTGTCAATATGTATGTTTAAAAAAAGAAGAAATATATAGAACGAAAATGAAAGAGAAGAAAAAAATAAATTGAACAAATAAAAAAGAACTTGTGTTGGATTGGCACTATCTAAATTAGCTAAATAAGGTAGATGATTAAAGTAGATGATTAGAAAAGAATGTAGATCTAAATACAAAAGAAGTAGAAAAATATCAATAATTATACGTCAAATAATTAAGGCTTTTTGCATATAGTTTCAATGAAAAGCACCCAATGGAAATGAATGTCAGAATTTTTTATTGCTAGCTCCAATTCCTACCGTTAGTTATTTGGTCAATCTAAAACTCGCTTGGTTTATTCACTTGATCCTTTTTTCTAGACGTCTTATATAAATATAAAAGTTTTTTTTATCAATCACAATCATTAAATAAAGGAGACAGAGCCTCCGGCGAGAACAATACAAAATAGGCCGGAATAGAGCAAAAGGAATGGTAATAAGAAAGAAAGGATTCTATCAAACTATATACGAATCGCTCAAGTTTCTTTCTTGTTGTATTTTTTTTTTCTTATTTTATAATTATTTAATTTTAATTAAGTGAATGTCGTTTCATTAGTCATTAGAGCGAAGTTCTTTAAAAACTTCTGCTTTCTTTAAAATATCATAAACAGTTCCGGTAGGTTGAGCGCCCCTTTCAAGAAAATATATAATAGCGGGAACATTTAAATAAGTTTGATTCTTTATCGGATCATAAAAACCAACTTTCCGAAGATCTCTTCCTTCTCGTCGGGACCGAACATCAATTGCAACAATTCGATAGACGGCTCATTGGGATAGATTATATGAACAATACCCCCCCTAGAAACGTATAAGAAGTTTTCTCCTCGTACGGCTCAAGAAAAATGATTTCTTTTTTTTTTCAAGTTCTGGATAGAAAAAATTCTAATGACAAATAGATCCATAAAATCATGAAAGTAATTCGACTAAGAATTAAGCCCCGTTTGTTCTTATTCTTCTTTCCTAAAAAAACCACTTGCACTCATAACTCAAGTTGAATAACTCTCAAATAATTCAAAAGAAACATTTGGTTTCTATTTTTTGAGTGGTCTCTAACCCCCCTTATCTGGTTTATTTAATCTCTATTGGAATTCTTTATTCTTATTCGAACCCAGTTGTTGATAAAATTGAGAAAGAGAAGGGCCTTTCCTTGTTTCGGAATCTCTTTACTTTGAATCGTTAGGTTTATACATTACTTCGTTGATCTTTAATCCTTTCAAAATGGCAGCAACATGCCCTTTTTGTGATTGTTTATCAAAGAAAAGAATCATACAAATACTTGATTCTCTCACAATATATTTTGTTATCGAAAAGGTTTCTTAACTCCAACAAATTTCCCTTTTGGGTTGGAAATTTGGCGGGATTGGATCTTTTCGATTTAGTTGTCAAAAATATCCTTACGAAGTTGTTCGAATTTATTGATTCACACTAACCCTAGATTCTTGCTCTTAAGAAATGAATCAATACTTTCTACTCAAGCTCCATCATGTACTCGTTACTAGTTTAAATTAACTACAACACAATAAAAAAAAGTGTGGGTCCTAGTCTAACCGAACAGGGGATGTCGAGCCAAGAGCACCTTTTTATATAAAAAATGATGGATCTAAAAATCCACACTAGATCGTGTCCTTCAAGTCGCACGTTGCTTTCTACCACATCGTTTCAAACGAAGTTTTACCATAACATTCCTCAAATTTTGAACCGGTATGCAATTGATTCAATTATGGAATCATGAATAGTCATTGGTTTAGTCAGTACATACATAGAAATCTATACTTTAATTCTATCTATATTCTATACTCTATTTTAATATATATATTAATATTTTAATATATATATTAATAGAGTATATATATTCCTATATCCTATATATAGGATATTAATATATTCTTTGATTCTGTTAGATTATTTACTTAGATTATTTACATTAATAAAAAAAATTCTAGCTAATTTTGGTTTATATCGAACTATAAGATAAATTAATAATTAATAAATGGAAAAAAGATTCCTAATTCAACATCATTATTGGAAGTTTATTATTGATTGAGCTTTACATTTCCAAAAAAAGCCAAAAATGCATACAGCTTTTTTCTAGAACTCAACATTAATGATTTAAATAAAAACGATTGGTATATCGAAACGATAACTTGGAAAAACAAATCTGATTTTTTTCACAAAAATAGTAAACCCTTCTTACTGAGATCAAAGGTTATATAGATAAGATATGAATATTTCTTCATTTTATACGTTACGTGGGGTTCACTAAATTTTCCATTAAGGCGAATAGAATGTCTGAATCACCTTCCAGTACATAGAGTTTTACTTATTCATTTCATTCGTTATAAAATAAAGAACAAAACACGAAATACCTAAAAATGAAGTTCCAGATGTAATTTGAAACTTCATTTTTTTAGAATTCGATTCAAAATAGAAGTTTGGTAGGTATGTAAATCAACACCTTTTATTGTTGATTAATTCTTATCTACCTCCGCCCAGTTCTCCAGAGGTATCAGGGGCCAGAACCCCCCACAAAAAGCGCCCTTTTTATTTACATACAATACACAATATAAACTGTCTAGGTACAAAACGAAACAGACCTAAATTCAATATTTGTTCTTCCGTGTTTCAACATAGTTAACATAAGAACTTTAATCCTATTGATTGAATTCAATCAATATCAACAATATCAATAAGTACTAAAATAGACTCTTGTTTTGTTTCGAATACATATACACAATACGAAGAATTTAAAATTTAGCTGCCTCATTTAAAGGATAGAGAATGTAGAAGTGCTTTCACATTTGAATTCTGAATGTATCTTTGCGAAGTCTCTTAATATTAACATAACTATTAGTATATTTTTGGTCGATTTAATTGTTGTAATTTAAATTTACAGAACCAATCTATTATCCTATCTTGCCTATATTAGATCACAATTAGATTCAGTTATATTTATGTGTGCTTTGAACCCACTTCTGTTTGTGAAAAAGAGAAAATTCAGAAGCAAATCTTAAAAAAAAAATAAATAATAAAGGTGAAAGAAGACAAAAATTCTCTATACTTATTATTACTAGAGTAAGACTAGACTTTATAATATATATTCCAATCCAAACAGTCCCTTAAATTTTAGGATAGAATCCAGATGCTCTGGGACGGAAGGATTCGAACCTCCGAATAGCGGGACCAAAACCCGTTGCCTTACCACTTGGCCACGCCCCACTTCGATTTCTATTCTACACTAATATTGTTATTGATTGTTCGTCAATTCCCGTCCAAATATCTATAGAATCCCGTCAATTGTTATTAGGATTTTCACCCGTGTAGGTAGAGAATGAAACTGAATTTCTTGATCATTACATATAATTTAATTAAGATAATGTATGAAAGTATGATTTTTTCTATTCTCTTTTTATTTGAGAATGGAAGAGTTTTTGATTGAGGAAGTTCAAAAAAAAGAAAGGATTTTTGATCTACTTTGCTTTCTTTATTTTTCGCTTATCTTATATCAATAACTCAAAAAAATGCAATAATCTTCAAAAAAAAAGATGTCTGCTATGTTTAATATCTTTAGTTTGATCTGTATTTGTCTTAATTCTGCCCTTTCTTCGAGTAGTTTTTTATTCGCCAAATTGCCCGAGGCCTACGCATTTTTGAGTCCAATCGTCGATTTTATGCCAGTCATACCTCTACTCTTTTTTCTACTAGCCTTTGTTTGGCAAGCTGCTGTAAGTTTTCGATGAAATTTCAAATATTGTCCTAGAAAAATGAATGGTTTATTCGAGAAAAAAGTCTAATATGGTTTGGTTATACTAAAGAAATGAAATAAATGAAAAGATCAGATCTATCTTATAGTATTAACTCTCCAATTCCAATTTCAACTATAAAAAGTCTTGGGTAGGATAGCCTCGCAAACTTGGAATAACTTCCTTTCTCGTTCTAACAAAAATTTCCGTGAAAGACCGTGTGAGGTCTTCAACAAAAATTGTGGGTCGGAAAGCGGTTGTTTATATTTGAGAAAAGTTAGACTCCTAACACTTAACAAACAAATGCATTTTTTTCTTCTTTTTTTGATTTACAGAAACTACTAAAATTCTCGGTGTCAAAATAGAATATATGGGGGAATCTATTCTCTTTTTTACCCAAAAAGATCTTGGAGATTGTGTAATGCTTACTCTCAAACTCTTCGTTTACACAGTAGTGATATTCTTTGTTTCTCTATTTATTTTCGGATTTCTATCTAATGACCCAGGACGTAATCCTGGACGTGAAGACTAAAAGAGGAGTTTCCTTACTTTTTTGAGTGTCTTTTTATTTGATAAAAAAATTTGATAAACAAATAAAAAGAATTCGAGAAATTCGAAAGAAAGAGAAAAAAAGGCAAATCATCAACAGAACCGGAAAGAGAGGGATTCGAACCCTCGGTACGAATAACTCGTACAACGGATTAGCAATCCGACGCTTTCGTCCACTCAGCCATCTCTCCCTATTGAAAAAAGCCATTACTAATTACATTACAAAAAAGAATTACTAATTACTATAGTTAGATTACACAAAACGTGCCATTTTAAAAATCTTTTTTTCGGTTTTCAATTCAATATTTCAATATACAATCAATAATATAATTATATAATAACAATAATAAATATAAAATTTCAATTCGAAATTCTTTCAGATTCTAGACTCTTATAAATTCGAGAGAATAATTTATACATTCTATTATATTATACATTCGATTCTATAATAGAATAATGAACCTGAAATAGAAGTCAAATTATTAATTAGTTAAATTTTTTATTCAAATTCTATTTTAAAATAAAAATTTTTATCTCTTTTTAAATCTATTATTATTTGATTATATATTCTATATATTCTATTAGAATTCATTCTATTGTAATAGATACAAGAATTTACTACATTATATTATCTCTATATAAGCATAAACCGAATATAGATACTTGTAGATTTTCTTTTTATATAGATATAGAAAAAGTCCGATATGGTATATATAAACAGAATATAGAAAAAAAACAGAATATAGAAAAAATATGTATACAAACATATTATGCAAACATCTAGAATATAGAAATTCGAATATATAAATACATATCGAAATCAATATAAAAAGTAAAAGAAAAAAAATTAATAAAAAAAAACAGAAAGACTTTTAGCGAAAGGCCTTTTATTCCCATGGCCTGGCCTGGTCAATACCTTGCCGGGCCTTTTTTGAATTCAACGGATCATCAAATTTTTCATTTTTTTTTATAACTATATTAACACTATGATCAAGATAAAT